GTCAAAAATTTGTATCCATTTTTCATGATATGATGCATGGATCAGATATATCACGGTCAATTCCTCAGAAGATTCTTACACAATGGACTCTGATAAGTGAGATTTCGAGTCAATGTTTACAGAATCTTCTTCTGCCCGAAGAAATGATTCATCGAAATAATGAGTCACCCGTTCCATTGATATGGGCACATCTGAGATCAACAAATGCTCGGGAGTTCCTCTATTCAATCTTTTTCCTTCTTCTTGTTGCTGGATATCTCGTTCGTATACATCTTCTCTTTGTTTCCCGAGCCTCTAGTGAGTTACAGACAGAGTTAGAAAAGATCAAATCTTTGATGATTCCATCATGTATGATGGAATTTCGAAAACTTCTGGATAGGTATCCTACATCTGAACTGAATTCTTTCTGGTTAAAAAATCTCTTTCTAGTTGTTCTGGAACAATTAGGAGATTCTCTGGAAGAAATACGGGGTTCTGCTTCTGGTGGCAACATGCTATTGGGTGGTGGTCCCGCTTATGGGGTCAAATCAATACGTTCTAAGAATAAATATTGGAAGATCAATCTCATCGATCTTGTAAGTATCATACCAAATCCCATCAATCGAATCATTTTTTCGAGAAATACGAGACATCTAAGTCGTACAAGTAAAGAGATCTATTCATTGATAAGAAAAAGAAAAAACGTGAACGGTGATTGGATTGATGAGAAAATCGAATTCTGGGTCGCGAACAGTGATTCGATTGATGATGAAGAAAGAGAATTCTTGGTTCAGTTCTCCACCTTAACGACAGAAAAAGGGATTGATCAAATTCTATTGAGTCTGACTCATAGTGATCATTTATCAAAGAATGACTCTGGTTATCAAATGATTGAACAACCGGGATCAATTTCCTTACGATACTTAGTTGACATTCATCAAAAGGATCTAATGAATTATGAGTTCAATAGATCCTGTTTAGCAGAAAGACGGATATTCCTTGCTCATTATCAGACAATCACTTATTCACAAACCTCGTGTGGGGCTAATAGTTTTCATTCCCCATCTCCTCATGGAAAACCCTTTTCGCTCCGCTTAGCCCTATCCCCTTCTAGAGGTATTTTAGTGATAGGTTCTATAGGAACTGGACGATCCTGTTTGGTCAAATACCTAGCGACAAACTCCTATGTTCCTTTCATTACGGTATTTCCGAACAAGTTCCTGGACGACAAGCTTAAAGGTTATCTTATTGATGATATCGATATTGATGATAGTGACGATATTGATGATAGTGACGATATTGATGATAGTGATGGTATTGATGATAGTGATGATGACCTTGATATTGATATGGAGCTGCTAACTATGACGAATGTGCTAACTATGTATATGACGCCGAAAATAGACCGATTTGAGATCACCCTTCAATTCGAATTAGCAAAAGCAATGTCTCCTTGCATAATATGGATTCCAAACATTCATGATCTGCATGTGAATGAGTCGAATTACTTATCCCTCGGTCTATTAGAGAACTATCTCTCCAGTGAAAGATGTTCCACTGGAAAGATTCTTGTTATTGCTTCGACTCATATTCCCCAAAAAGTGGATCCCGCTCTAATAGCTCCGAATAAATTAAATACATGCATTAAGATACGAAGGCTTCTTCTTCCACAACAACGAAAGCACTTTTTCATTCTTTCATATACTAGGGGATTTCACTTGGAAAAGAAGATGTTCCATACTACTGGATTCGGGTCCATAACCATGGGTTCCAATGCACGAGATCTTGTAGCACTTATCAATGAGGCCCTATCAATTAGTATTACACAGAAGAAATCCATTATAGAAACTAATACAATTAGATCAGCTCTTCATAGAAAAACTTGGCATTTTCGATCCCAGATAAGATCAGTTCAGGATCATGGGATCCTTTTCTATCAGATAGGAAGGGCTGTTGCACAAAATGTACTTCTAAGTAATTGCCCCATAGATCCTATATCTATCTATATGAAGAAGAAATCATGTAAGGGAGGGGATTCTTATTTGTACAAATGGTACTTCGAACTTGGAACGAGCATGAAGAAATTAACGATACTTCTTTATCTTTTGAGTTGTTCTGCCGGATCGGTCGCTCAAGATCTTTGGTCTTCATCCAGACCCGATGAAAAAAATTGGATCACTTCTTATGGATTCGTTGAGAATGATTCTGATCTAGTTCATGGCCTATTACTATTATTACTATTAGAAGTAGAAGTAGAAGGCGCTCTGGCTCTGGCGGGATCCTCACGGACAGAAAAAGATTGCAGTCAGTTTGATAATAATCGAGTGACATTGCTTCTTCGTTCCGAACCAAGGAATCAGTTAGATATGATGCAAAATGGATCTTGTTCTATCGTTGATCAGAGATTTCTATATGAAAAATACGAATCGGAGTTTGAAGAAGGGGCCCTCGATCCGCAACAGATAGAGGAGGATTTATTCAATCACACAGTTTGGGCTCCTAGAATATGGCGCCCTTATGG